GGATCCTCTGGATGAAGACATGGTCTCTCTGGATCCGATTGAATTTCATTCGGAGGAGGAACCTTATAAAGATCGTATTGATTCTTATCAAAAGAAGACAGGGTTAACTGAGGCTGTTCAAACGGGCACAGGTCAACTAAACGGTATTCCCATAGCAATTGGGGTTATGGATTTTCAGTTTATGGGGGGTAGTATGGGATCTGTAGTAGGTGAGAAAATCACTCGTTTGATCGAGTATGCTACCAATAAATTTTTACCTCTTATTATAGTGTGTGCTTCCGGAGGAGCACGCATGCAAGAAGGAAGTTTGAGCTTGATGCAAATGGCTAAAATATCTTCCGCTTTATATGATTATCAATCAAATAAAAAGTTATTCTATGTATCAATCCTTACATCTCCTACTACTGGTGGGGTGACAGCTAGTTTTGGTATGTTGGGGGATATCATTATTGCCGAACCCAATGCCTACATTGCATTTGCGGGTAAAAGAGTAATTGAACAAACATTGAATAAGACAGTACCTGAAGGTTCACAAGCGGCTGAATATTTATTCCATAAGGGCTTATTCGATCCAATCGTACCACGTAATCCTTTAAAGGGTGTTCTGAGTGAGTTATTTCAGCTCCATACTTTCTTTCCTTTGAAAAAAAAATTCAATCAAGTAGAGCGTTAAGTTCAATTATTTTTTTTGCGGCGAACAACTAGTTAGTTTATTGGAATCAAAACAAAAATAAGAAGAGTGGGGGTTTCTTTGGTGACATAAGATCTAATTGTAGAAAGAATTTTTCTCAATATCTTCTTTTACCCAAATTACTGATTAGTAATCAGAAAGCTCGTTTCGATCAACAAACAAGATAAAAGAGCAAATTTTTCCTTTCGTGAAATTAGTTAAGGCAAATAAAACGAATTTCATTTTCCCCTCATATGTTATGTATATTTACGATAATTCAAATATAGAGTCTTGCATTTTTCTATATTTCCTGAGAATCCCCGTTTTTAATAATAATCCCGGTTGGATCGGATTCTAACAAATCTTTCGGGAATTTATAAGAAACTCTTTCTTTCTTTTTATTAAATTAAAATTAGAAGACAAGATAAGAAGAATAATAAAATAATAAATGAATTATCATACATATATTTCATGTAGAAAGATGAAATAAATAAGTCCATTTATTTAGTTCTACATTACTTGCACTTATTATATACTGAATTATTATATATACTCACTTATAGTATAATTAATTATGAGTTATAATTAATAACTAATTCGTAATTTCTAAATTAATAATTAATTATTGTTATAAGATATCTTTATAACAATATAAGAATAACAGGTACAAATATTAAATCGAGGTACCCATTCTATGACAACTCTCAACTTACCCTCTATTTTTGTGCCTTTAGTAGGCCTAGTATTTCCGGCAATGGCAATGGCTTCTTTATTTCTTCATATTCAAAAAAACAAGATTTTTTAGATCTGATGGGACCCAATTTCATCCATTTTTTTTTTTAAGACTTAGACTTAGATCATAACACAAATATCTATTTAGTGGAATATGATATAAGATGTGGCTTCCTCCGAACATAAATGAAAGAGCTCTTATGCATGCAGAAACATGATATAGGGGTAAATGAATTATAGCTATTTTCAAATAGATCCGGATCAGCGCATATCAGATGTTTGAAATGGAAAGTCAATGTATCTAAATGTATGTAGAGATCTCTAAGAGATCATATGAAGTGGATGTTATTATTTTAGATCTAACCAATTCGATGAATTACTCCTAAAGGTTCACATCAGAACAGAATAGGGCTAGTTGATGAGAGTTACTTCGGAAACAAAAAGAGTAAAGTCAAACAAATTTGGGTTATTTTCTCAATTCCAATAAAATGCAACTGGATCTAGTATGACTTGGCGATCAGAACATATATGGATAGAACTTATAACGGGGTCTCGAAAAACAAGTAATTTTTGCTGGGCCTTTATCTTGTTTTTAGGTTCATTAGGATTCTTATTGGTTGGAACTTCCAGTTATCTTGGTAGGAATTTGATATCTTTTTTTCCGTCTCAGCAAATTCTTTTTTTTCCACAAGGGATCGTGATGTCTTTCTATGGTATCGCAGGTCTCTTTATTAGTTCCTATTTGTGGTGCACAATTTCGTGGAATGTGGGTAGTGGTTATGATCGATTTGATAAAAAAGAAGGAATTGTGTGTATTTTTCGTTGGGGATTTCCTGGAAAAAATCGCCGCATCTTCCTCCGATTCCTTATGAAAGATATTCAGTCCATACGAATAGAAGTTAAAGAGGGTATTTATGCCCGTCGTGTCCTTTATATGGAAATCAGAGGCCAGGGGGCCATTCCCTTGACTCGTACTGATGAGAATTTGACTCCACGAGAAATGGAACAAAAAGCTGCTGAATTGGCCTATTTCTTGCGTGTACCAATTGAAGTATTTTGAAATGAACTGAATAAATGCTTCCTCATCAAAAGAAAAGG